ACTTTTACCACTAAACTATACCCGCTACAATATAATTATTGTATAGAAATATATCATTTGTCGAACAAAGGAGTGAGAGGTAATCTAGATAAGATAGGATTAGAACCCTAAACTCAAAGGCAAGTGTTGATGTGATCTGTAGGAGGCTTGATGGAATAGGGGAAGAAGACTTATTCCAATTTCAATAATTGAAATAAATACCTTATCCTTTTTTTTTCTGAATGGAGTTGTTACTGAATGAAAATTACGGCCCGTAGGGCTTGTTGAAGTCGGAACCTAAAAATGAGTTGAGTCATGCAAGAATTCAATCTATAGAATCATTAAAAAGAAAAAAAAAAAAAGGTTTTGCATTTTCTCCCTTTTCGAATTGATTCCTCGTTACTCTATTCATTCTCATCCACTCTCCAGATCTTATGAATTTGAGTTAATTTAATTGGATCGAATGAAAAATGATAGTATTCGTTTTGTTTGTAGACTTCATTTCAAACGAAGCTTGCCCTTTGAGGAAAAGGGGGATTCTAATTGGAATGGAAATCCAATATGGATTTTTTGATTCAAAACAAATTGATAAAAGAAAAAGAAGAAGGTAAAGATTCAAAAATAAAACTTCTATCATACATAAAGAAACACTTATCCTAATTATAGGAATGAAATAAAAAGAAGCAAAACAAAGAATGGCCTGGCCAGTACCTAGCCAGGCCGGGGGAATAAAAGGACCCTTCGTAGAAAATCAAAGAGGTACTCTTTCTTTCTATTGGAAATTTTTGTTTTTCAATTGGTATTGGAAATATTTGTTTCGAATCATTATTCCAATTGAATTGCTGATAAAATTGGTATATAATTGCTGATAAAATTGATATCTATCTATAGGATAGAAAATGGATTTATAGAATAAAGAAAGAGAATAAAGAAAGAAAAAAAAAAGACTCTTATCCATTTTTAATTCACATGTCACATATGAATTATTCCATTTTTTTTTTTTCATTTTGGATTGGGAGAGATGGCTGAGCGGACTAAAGCGGCAGATTGCTAATCTGTTGTACGAGTTATTCGTACCGAGGGTTCGAATCCCTCTCTCTCCGTTCCTTCGGATCCCTTGAGGTTTTCTATTTCGAAAAAATCCCGAGTCCCTGTTTTATTTCTCATAGTTCAATTTTCATAGTTAAATGGATGAAATAGAAAAATCATCAGAAAATTATTCAGAATAAAGAAAGGAAAAACGAAAAGAAAAACCTCTTTTTTTATTCCTCACGTCCAGGATTACGTCCTGGATCATTAGATAGGAATCCGAAGATGAAGAGAGAAACAAAGAATATCACCACTGTGTAAACGAAGAGTTTGAGAGTAAGCATTACACAATCTCCAAGAGTTTTTTGTGGGAAATAAGGGAATAGATTCTCTATTTTTGTACCATATATCTTGCACCAAGAAAAGAATTTTAAGGAATTCCTTTGTCATAAGATTCTTATTCTTTCCTTGGTTATCAAAAGGATCTCCCAAATTAAGTATTTTGAGGTACCCCAATTTCATAATAGGGTTTTGATCCCCATAAGATCAGAGTGAAGAAGACATTAGGTGATCCAGACTCCGTGTGGCTATCCATATCCATAATCCAATCCATAGAGAATTTCAATGTTTGAATTGAGGATTCATAATGTAAAATTTACCTGATCTTATCAATTGTTCTTCTCTATTTTGTTAGAACACATTTTTTTGTTCGAATACACCGTGAATATTTTTAGTACAGTATTCAAATTCAAGATCTCATCGAAAACTTACAGCAGCTTGCCAAACAAGGGCTAAGAGAAAAAAGAGCACAGGTATGACTGGCATAACATCTACGATTGGATTGAAAAAGGCATAAGCCTCCGGCAATTTGGCGAAGAAAAAGCTACTCGAATGAAGGGCAGAATTAAGACAGATCAAACTAAAGATATTAAGCATAACAAACATTTCGTTCTTGGAGATAATTTCATTTTTCTTGAGTTATTGATATAGGGGGAAAAATAAAGAAAAGAAGGAAGAGAAGGAAGAGAAGAAGAAAGGGTAGACAAAAAAATCCTTCTGTTTTTTTTCTTTGAACTCCCCTAATCAAAAAGCCTTCAATTGTAAAATGAAAATCTAGATGGAATCATACTTTCATACAATATCTTAATGGAATTCTATGTAATGATCAATGAATTCATTTTGATTCTACATTTACACGTGTCGAATCTTAGCAATAACCAATTCAGTAGATATTTGGGCTGGAATTGACGAACAACCAATATCCATATTATTGTCTATTAATGTCGAATAGACATCTAAATGGGGCGTGGCCAAGCGGTAAGGCAACGGGTTTTGGTCCCGTTACTCGGAGGTTCGAATCCTTCCGTCCCAGACCGATTTCATCAGAACAAAAAGGGTGTTCTTTAACCCTCTTCTGTTTATGTACGAATGGATACAATGTGATTCCATTTTTCTTTTTGATTTCTAATGATTGTTCCAAGGATTCATAGAATCCTCTTCCATATTGTTTCTCACGAAGTCAAGTGGAAATCGAAATCCCACGTGGGTGGAAAAAATCTTTTTATTTATATGGTTAGGATGGGAACATAGATGAATAAAAATATCCTTAAAAAAGGAAGGATAGGGCGGACCATTCATCGTATGTCTATTCCGCTCGGTTCCTAGTCATATTGAGTGAGGTTAGTTAGTCATTTAGAGAAATTTGATGTTCAATATCTATAAAAAAAGAAAGAATGATTCCCACATCACATGCTTTTTGTTTTGTGGCGAAATGTGAAAGAAGGGTTTCTATCATTTTGGAAAGTAAATAGAGTAGTCCAAATAAATAACCAATTCCAGGGGGATCCTCAATTCTAAAGAGAGGAGTTTGTGGTACTAATTCCATCACTGGGATTAAAGCCCTTCAGGCTGTTCAGACTGGGGGGGGGGCTCATACATTTTATTCACTTGACTTTGATGGAATTTTTCATTGATGGAAATCAAATTGCTCAACTTCAAAGTAAAGCAAAAGAAAAGACTCTAGAAACCGAGCCATGCCTATACTATATTATTTATATGTATTCTTATTGTTTGTTGTATTTCAATGACACGGCGGTTTCAATTTCGGTGAAAAAGATCCGGGATCTCTTAAACTTAAATATTCACAATTCAATTAGTCTAGCCCATTGGATTGGCAATTGTTCGTCATATCTAATGTATTACATACGGAAAGATCATACTACTACGATTCTGATTTTATCCTATTCAGATTTTTCAATTAAAGGAAAGAATAACGACCTTAATCTTATATTGCATAAGTCTTTTTATATCCGCTCATCCTTATGAAAACAAATAAGTTCGATTTTTCTTCATCCATTTATCTGGTTAAAATAATGGATCGTTCCATTAGAAAAGAACGGCGAATTTCTGTTATGATGATTAAATTTCCGTCTTTTTCATAAAAGAGATAACTGCTAAACTTTTTAGCGACTCGTTGTGATTGTTTCAACTTGTTGATTGATTTATAAACAAATTCAGTCTTTACAGGAAACTCATTATCAGTAATGATAATGATGCTGAAGTAGGAAATTTTTGAACCTTTTTTTGAAGATATAGATATAAAGAAGTATTAAGCAACCCACTTATTTATGTTTTTTAGAAATATGTTTCATTCCATTCATATGATAGAAGATGAGGTGAAATCCTTGTCAAAGCTTCTCTAGATAAATACTTATACATCGATATCTACATCTATATCGAAAAAGAAATTATGGGTTACTAGGTACCGATTAAGCCAATGACTATTCATGATTCTATATTGAATCAATTACATACCGGTTCTAGCTTCTCAAATTAGAGGAATGTTATGGTAAAACTTCGTTTGAAACGATGTGGTAGAAAGCAACGTGCGACTTGAAGGACATAATCGGCTGTGGATGCAAGAATCCGCCACTTTCTATATTCGCGAAGATGCTCTTGGCTCGACATAGTTTGTTCTACCGGGCCCCTAATTGAATCTTATGGGGTACATGATGGAGCTCGAGTCTAAAGTTTTGATTCATTTAGCAGGGGAAAGGATCTAGGGTTAGTATCAATCAATAAGTTAAGTTGAACAAACTTCGTAAGTATATCTTCGATATAGGAATCAAAAGGGTCAATTTCGAATAAGTTTCAAATCAAAAAAGTGAAACCTTTCGGAATTGATAAAACTATTTCGATTAAAAGTGTATTGCAGAGGAATCAATCATTCATATGATTCTTCAATAAAAAGAAATAACAAAAGGTATGTTGCTGCCATTTTGAAAGATTAAGAATCACTGAAGTAATGTTTAAACCCAAGGATTCAAGGTAAAGATAACAGATACTGAAACAAGGAAACACTATTTTTCAATTGCCTTACTAGCTGGATTGAATCCAAATATTCAAACAAATGAGGAAATGGATTCTGGGCAAGACAAACAAAAGAGATTAGAGACGACTCAATAAATGTCTAAGGATTTCCTTTAGAAGTCCTTGAGAATTAACTAACTTGAGTTATGAGTATGAATGATATTTTTTTTTTAAGAAGGAAGAACAAAAACGACTTCCATTCTAGTTTAATTGATGATTTAATGAATCCATCACTATATGCATAAATTCGCATCGTTCTTTCTCGAGCCGTACGAGGAGAAAACCTCTTATACGTTTCTAGGGGGGGGTTAATCTACATCTATCCCAATGAGCCGTCTATCGAATCGTTGCAATTGATGTTCGATCCCGAAGAGAGGGAAGGGATCTTCGTAAAGTGGGTTTTTATGATCCTATAAAGAATCAAACATATTTAAATGTTCCTGCTATTCTAGATTTACTTGATAAGGGTGCTCAACCTACAGGAACTGTTCATGATATTTCAAGGAAGGCGGAGATATTTAAAGAACTTCGAGCTAATCAAACAAAATCAAATTAGTGAGATCAAACAAAAAAAGTGCTGTATCTCATTTTGGGGAATTGTTTCTCCGCTACTTTACCCTTTATTGCCTTGTTCTATTCTATTCATACCTATTTACTATTGTTCCTATATGAATTATGGGATCGTATATCTTAGAATGACAAAAAAGATTCCATTTTATTGATATGAGACGGGCAGAAAAAAAGATCGAGTGAGTAGATGAAATTACTGGATCTATGAGCTGGGGGGTATTACCATCAATCGGATGGTTTTTGCTGGTGGACTTCACTAACAAACAAAGGGTGAATCTTGCTTATAGTACTTACCCCCCCCATTGGAGAAACTCGAGATTTTTCCTTCCCTTCCTTTCCTTAAGTTATTCCTCTATTCCTATTTCATTTCTTATCTATGTAGTGTCAATCCAACACAAATACGAATTCTTTTATTAATTATTATTATTTTTGTTTTTTCATTTTCAACATTCAATTCATATTGACAATGGTGTATCGAACAAATATAATTCGATCGTGGAGAAATCGATCGATTTCTCCACGTCCCAAAAGTTTGTTTATTTACTTCACTTCGCGCAAATGATGGATTCACAAAATTCACTGGAACAAAAGAAGTATCTTTTTCGTTTAATGGATAAATTCATGGAAAAATCTATGATAAAGGGAGTGGTGGCCTATTCATTTTTACACCTATCCATAGTAGAGTACTACTATATGGATCCTGCAATCCGCTGTATTTTAGTCTGATCTGTTCGTTTTTATTTCTTTTTTTTATTTTCCTGATAGATTATCAAATGAGTCCTTTCGATTTTTGACTAGTTACTAGTTCCATTTTTTGGTAGGATGGGTCAGGCATTTCCTTATCATTTGTTTTTTTTTTTTTTACGATCATATCTACACATCATATTTAGTTACATACACGGGTTGCTAACTCAACGGTAGAGTACTCGGCTTTTAAGTGCGACTATGATCTTTTACACATTTGGATGAAGCAAGGTATTCGTCCATACTATTGGTAGAGTTTGTAAGACCACGACTGATCCTTAAGGGGAATGAATGGAAAAAACAGCATGTCGTTTCAATGGATAATTATAAGAATTCTTCATTCTGAATCCTTACCAGATCGGCAAAAAATCTTGTTTTGATTCTTGGAATGGGACCAAATCAATTCACCATTGGGTCAAGTTAATAAATGGATAGAGCTCTATAGCTCCAATTATAGGGAAACCAGAAGAAACGAGCTTTTATTCTTAATTCGAATAATTACCCGATCTAATTAGAGGTTAAAAATAGATTAGTGTCTGATGCAGGGCAAGGTGTTCTCCTGCGAGTGAATCATCGATTCCCTTTTTTATGAATCCTAATTATTCATTATTCTCTAATAGATTCTATTATGATTATGGGGTAGAGACGAATGTGTAGAAGAAACAGTATACTGATAAATAGAATTTATTCCAAAATCAAAAGAGCGATCGGATTGCAAAAATAAAGGATTTCTCACCATCCCTTGTAATTGGAACGAAAAATAGGATGGAAAAAGAGAGAGAGGATCTGTTGATTGGCCTGTCTGTCCTCGGGGTATTCCTTCTTTTCTTACTGGATACCCTGTTCTGACCGTATCGCACTATGTATCATTTGTTAACCCAAGAAATCTCCCACACTATTGGTTCAAATATCATTTTAAATGGAAAAATTACAAGGATATTTAGAAACATTTCGATCCGGGCAAACGCAATTCCTCTATCCACTTCTCTTTCAGGAGTATATCTACGCGCTTGCTCATGATCATGGTTTAAACGGACCGGTTCTTTACGAATCCATGGAAAATTTAGGTTATGACAATAAATCTAGTTCACTAATCGTGAAACGTTTAATTATTCGAATGCATCAACAGAACCATTTTCTTATTTCTGTTAATGATTTTCACCAAAATCTATTTTGGGGGAATAAAAAGAATTTGGATTCGAAAATAATATCAGAGGCTTTTGCGGTCATTGTTGAAATTCCATTCTCCCTCCAATTAGTATCTTATCTAGAAAAAAAAAAAGAAATAGCAAAATCTCATAATTTACGATCTATTCATTCAATATTTCCCTTTTTCGAGGATAAATTAGTATATTTAAATCATGTATTAAATATACTAATACCCTACCCTATCCATCCGGAAATCTTGGTTCAAACCCTTCGTTACTGGATACAAGATGTTCCCTCTTTGCATTTATTGCGAATTTTTTTCTACGAGTATCGTAATTCGAACAGTCTCATTAGCAAAAAAAAATCCATCTCCTTTTCAAAAGAAGAGAATCAAAGATTATCCCTGTTCCTATATAATTTTTATGTATATGAATGCGAATCCATATTTGTTTTTCTCCGTAAACAATCCTCTCATTTACGATCAATATCCTCTGAAGCCTTTCTTGAACGAATCCATTTCTATGGAAAAATAGAGCATCTTGCAGTAGTATTTTGTAATGATTTTCAGAAGACCTTGCGGTTACTCAAAAATCCTTTCATGCATTATGTCAGATATCAAGGAAAATCCATTTTGATTTCAAAGGGGACTCCTCTTTTGAT